GTAGGTATTATTGCGGGTCAATCTATTGGCGAACCGGGTACTCAATTAACATTAAGAACTTTTCATACCGGTGGAGTATTTACAGGAGGTACTGCGGAACATGTACGGGCCCCTTCTAATGGAAAAATAAAATTTAATGAGGATTTGGTTCATCCCACGCGTACACGTCATGGACATCCTGCTTTTTTCTGTTATATAGACTTGTATGTAACTATTGAAAGTGAAAATATTATACATAACGTGAATATTCCACCAAAAAGTTTTCTTTTAGTTCAAAATAATCAACACGTAGAATCAGAACAAGTGATTGCTGAAATTCGCGCGGGAGCATACACTTTTAATTTTAAAGAGAGGGTTCGAAAACATATTTATTCGGATTCAGAAGGAGAAATGCACTGGAGTACTGATGTATACCATGCACCGGAATTTACATATGGCAATGTTCATCTCTTACCAAAAACAAGTCATTTATGGGTATTATCAGGAGGTTCGTGCGAATCTAGTATAGTTCCCTTTTCGCTCCACAAGGATCAAGATCAAATAAACGCGCATTCTATTTCTGTCGAACGAAAATATATTTCGAGTCTCCCTCTGATTAATGATCAAGTGAGACATAAACTCTTCCGCTCGGATCTTTCTCTTTCTGATAAAAAAGAAGGCGGGATTCCTAATTATTCAGAACTTAATCGAATCATATGGACTGGTCATTGTAATCTCATATATCCTGCTATTCTCCTCGAGAATTCCTATTTATTAGCAAAGAGGCGAAGAAATAGATTCATTATTCCATTCCAATCAATTCGAGAACGAGAGAAAGAACAACCGCCCCATTCCGATTCCGGTAGCTCGATTGAAATACAAATACCCATAAATGGAATTTTCCGTAGAAATAGTATTCTTGCTTATTTTGATGATCCCCGATACAGAAGAAACAGCTCGGGGATTACTAAATATGGGACTGTAGAGGCGCATTCACTTGTCAAAAAAGAGGATTTGGTCGAGTATCGAGGAGTTAAAGAATTTAAGCCAAAATATCAAATGAAAGTAGATCGGTTTTTTTTCATTCCCGAAGAAGTGCATATTTTGCCCGGATCTTCTTCCATAATGGTGCGGAACAATAGTATCATTGGAATAGATACACGAATCTCTTTAAATATAAGAAGCCGAGTCGGCGGCTTGGTCCGAGTGGAGAGAAAAAAAAAAAAAATCGAACTCAAAATATTTTCCGGGGATATCTATTTTCCTGGAGAGATAGATAAGATAGCCCGACATAGTGGCATCTTGATACCCCCAGGAGTGGGAAAAACAGAATCGAAAAAATGGAAAAGTGGGATCTATATCCAACGGATCACACCTACTAAGAAAAGGCATTTTCTTTTGGTTCGACCTGTAGTCACATATGAAATCAAAGACGGTATAAATTTAGCAACACCTTTCCCAGGGGATCTGTTACAGGAAAGGGATAATATGAAACTCCGAGTTGTCAATTATATCCTTCGTGGAAATGGCAAACCAATTTGGGGAATTTCCGACACAAGTATTCAATTAGTTCGGACTTGTTTAGTTTTGAATTGGGACCAAGACGAAAAAAGTTCTTCTGCCGGAGAGGCTTGTGCTTCCTTTGTTGAAGTAAGGATAAATGGTTTAATTCGAGATTTCCTAAGAATCGACTTAGTCCAACCCCCTATTATGTGTACCGGAAAAAGAAATGATCCGTCAGGTTCAGGATTGATCTCTGATAATGGATCAGATTGTACCACTATTAATCCGTTTTATTCCAAGGCAAAGGCAAGAATTAAACAATCACTTAGCCAAAATCAAGGAACTATTCGTACGTTGTTGAATAAAAATAAGGAATGCCAATCTTTGATAATTTTGTCATCATCCAACTGTTCTCGAATGGGCCCATTTAACAATGTAAAATATCACAATGTGATAAAAGAATCAATTAAAAGAGAGCCCCTAATTCCAATTAGGAAATTCTTGGGTCCTTTAGGAACCATTTTTCAAGTTGCAAATATTTATTTTTTAAGAACCCAGAATCGGATCTTGATAACTAAATATTTGCAACTTGAAAATTTAAAACAGACTTTTCGAATACTTAAATATTCTTTAATGGACGAAAGCGGGAGAATTTATAATCCCGCTCCATGTAGTAGCAGTAACATCATTTTGAATCCATTCAATTTGAATTGGTATTTTTTCCATCATAATTATTGTGAAGAGACATCCACAATAATTAGTCTTGGGCAGTTTATTTGTGAAAATGTATATATAGCCAAAAAGGGACCCTACCTAAAATCAGGTCAAATTCTAATTGTTCAAGTCGACTCTGTAGTAATAAGATCAACTAAGCCTTATTTGGCCACTCCAGGAGCAACCGTTCATGGCCATTATGGGGAAATCCTTTACAAAGGGGATACATTAGTTACATTTATATATGAAAAATCGAAATCTGGTGATATAACACAGGGTCTTCCAAAAGTGGAACAAGTGTTAGAAGTACGTTCAATTGATTCAATATCGATGAACCTAGAAAAGAGAGTTGAGGATTGGAATGGGCGTATAACAAGAATTCTTGGAATTCCTTGGGGATTCTTGATTGGTGCTGAGCTAACTATAGTGCAGAGTCGCATCTCTCTGGTTAATAAGATCCAAAAGGTTTATCGATCCCAGGGAGTGCAGATTCATAATAGGCATATAGAAATTATTGTACGTCAAATAACATCAAAAGTATTGGTTTCCGAAGAAGGAATGTCTGATGTTTTTTCACCTGGAGAACTAATTGGGTTGTGGCGGGCGGAACGAACGGGGCGCGCTTTGGAGGAGGCGATTTGTTACCGAGCCGTTTTATTGGGAATAACGAGAGCATCTCTGAATACTCAAAGTTTCATATCCGAAGCGAGTTTTCAAGAAACCACTCGAGTTTTAGCAAAAGCGGCTCTCCGAGGTCGTATCGATTGGTTGAAAGGCCTGAAGGAGAACGTAGTTCTGGGAGGGATGATACCCGTCGGTACCGGATTCAGAGGATTAGTGCGCCGTTCAAGGCAGCATAACAACATTCCTTTGGAAATCAAAAAGAGAAATTTATTTGAGGAGGAAATAGGAGATATTTTGTTCCACCACAGAGAATTATTTAATTCTTGCATTTCAAAGAATTTCCATGATACATCAGAACAACCATTTCTAGGGTTTAATGATTCATAAGAGTGAATTTACCCCTGCTAACTATCTGTATTTGGTCCACCCATTTCATTTGATTTGGTAATTAAGTAATAAAGAAAGATAATAACGAATAGAAAGGAATTCATTTATTGGGTCATGTATCAACAGCCAATCTCCGGTAGAAGAGAAGGTTCCGTCGGAACAATTATTTATTTTATTAGGGCACCTCGTCTCTTAAAAAGAGGAAGTGTAGGGAGAAATGACAAGAAGATATTGGAACATCAATTTGGAAGAGATGATGGAAGCAGGAGTTCATTTTGGTCATGGTACTCGGAAGTGGAATCCTAGAATGGCACCTTATATCTCGGCAAGGCGTAAAGGTATTCATATTACAAATCTTACTAGAACTGCTCGTTTTTTATCAGAAACTTGTGATTTAGTTTTTGATGCAGCAAGTAGGGGAAAACAATTCTTAATTGTTGGTACCAAAAATAAAGCAGCTGATTCAGTAGCGCGAGCTGCAATAAAGGCTCGATGTCATTATGTTAATAAAAAATGGCTCGGCGGTATGTTAACGAATTGGTTTACTACAGAAACAAGACTTCATAAGTTCAGGGACTTGAGGACGGAACAAAAAACGGAGAAGCTCAACCGCCTTCCGAAAAGAGATGCGGCGGTATTGAAGAGACAATTATCCCGCCTGCAAACATATCTAGGTGGGATTAAATATATGACAGAGTTACCCGATATTGTAATAATCGTTGATCAGCAAGAAGAATATACAGCTCTTCGAGAATGTATTACTTTAGGAATCCCAACGATCTGTTTAATCGATACAAATTGTGACCCGGATCTTGCAGATATTTCGATCCCGGCGAATGATGACGCTATAGCTTCAATCCGATTAATTCTTAACAAATTAGTATTCGCCATTTGTGAGGGCCGTTCTAGCTATATAAGAAATTATTGATTAATAATAAGATAAATGACTTTTTGAACTCCATAGATTTTTGGAATCGGTTACTATTCTAGAATCTCAAAAAGAGATAAAAAGGGGCTATTATTATTATGTGATCGGTTAGTATACAAAATATATAAGTTAAGAAAGAGCCGGTTGAATCAAAATAATTCCTTTTAAAGTTCTATTTATGTCAGGGGGCAATATGAATGTTCTATCATGTTCCATCAACACACCAAAAGGGCTATATGACATATCCGGCGTGGAAGTAGGCCAACATTTCTATTTGCAAATAGGGGGTTTCCAAGTCCATGCTCAAGTACTTATTACTTCTTGGTTTGTAATTGCTATCTTATTAGGTTCAGCCGCTATAGCTGTTCGGAATCCACAAACCATTCCGACTACCGGTCAGAATTTTTTCGAATATGTTCTTGAATTCATTCGAGACGTGAGCAAAACTCAGATTGGAGAAGAATATGGGCCCTGGGTTCCCTTTATTGGCACTATGTTTCTATTTATTTTTGTTTCTAATTGGTCGGGGGCCCTTTTACCCTGGAAAATAATACAGTTACCTCATGGAGAGTTAGCTGCACCCACAAATGATATAAATACTACCGTTGCTTTAGCTTTACTCACGTCAGTGGCATATTTTTATGCGGGTCTTACCAAAAAAGGATTGGGTTATTTCGGTAAATACATTCAACCAACTCCAATTCTTTTACCCATTAATATCTTAGAAGATTTCACAAAACCGTTATCACTTAGTTTTCGACTTTTTGGGAATATATTAGCGGATGAATTAGTAGTTGTTGTTCTTGTTTCTTTAGTACCTTCAGTAGTTCCTATACCGGTCATGTTCCTTGGATTATTTACAAGTGGTATTCAAGCCCTTATTTTTGCAACGTTAGCTGCGGCCTATATAGGCGAATCCATGGAGGGCCATCATTGACTCTTTTTTGAAATTTTTGAAAAAAAAAAATTTATCTTAGCCCACGCACAATATATGCGTGGCTCAAGATAATCTACTTAGGGAACATAAATCTAAAAATAAAAAATACAGAAAAATATAGCATGGTATATATCTAGAATCTGAAATAATAGCAAAAAGATTACGGATATTGGGGGGTTCTTGTAAAAAGGGGAAAGAGATCGAAACGATCTTTTTCCTAAAATTCCCGTTTAGCCCATTTTTCGACCATACCCCCCCACTCCAATGAATATTCTATATTCTATTGGTCAGTCAATTCCAAAGTAAATATTAGGAGTCATAATTTAATTTGAATAAGAATTTTTAGGGCATTTATGATATTATGACTATGGATACACAATTAAATAAATAAAAAAAGATGGTTTATGGAACAATTCGGGTTTCGGTTGATTTCATTCAATTCAACGATTGACTAAAATAAAATTATAATAAATTGCATGAACTTAGCTTAGATCAATCAAAATCAAAGCAACGATTCAGCCTAATGAATTCATCCTTTTAAATTGTCTCCATCTAGGATAATGATAACGAAAAGGAGTAAAAAAGTTTACAAATAAAGTAGATTCATAAAAAATAGGCGGGTTAGTAGAGGAGGTTGAACTAGGTCGTTGAACTAGGTCTATGCGATTTAATGGCTATAAGCATAAGCTAACTCTTGTAGATGTTTCGAAGAATGATTTATAAGAATCCGATGAAACGAATTAATCGGTTTACGTCATGGAAGAAACACATGTATATGTTATAATTGACTAGTTATATGAACTAAAGATATAATATATCTAATTTGCCCTAACTACTGTCAATTTAGATGGGGATTCCAATAGAAGCCCTTCCGTTTCGTCCGAATTGAATGAATAAAGAGATCACATAAAATAAAGAACGAGGACTTCCAAGAATGGTTCGGAACAAAGAAATGGAAGAACTAAAGTCGTAGGGATTCACAAAGACTTCGCGGGGGATAGAAACTAAAAAAGAGATATTGAAGTAGTTCTGAAGATTCCATAATTAATATTTTTACTTCAATTCAGAGTTCGTAGTTATTGTAACTTGATGAGTCGTAGCGATAGAATAATGAAGTTATAATTCATCGGTTGATTGTATCATTAACCATTTCTTTATTTTGGTGCGAGGAACTTATCATGAATCCACTGATTTCTGCTGCTTCCGTTATTGCTGCTGGATTGGCCGTAGGGCTTGCTTCTATTGGGCCTGGAGTGGGACAAGGTACTGCCGCGGGCCAAGCTGTAGAAGGTATTGCGAGACAGCCCGAGGCTGAGGGAAAAATACGAGGTACTTTATTGCTTAGTCTGGCTTTTATGGAAGCTTTAACAATTTATGGATTGGTTGTAGCATTAGCGCTTTTATTTGCGAATCCTTTTGTTTAATTTTTTGAATCCTAGAAATAGGAAAAATAAGTATTTCTTTTCTTATTTTATTGCCTTCGACTTGTCGTTTGCTTTTTTGAATTATATCAAGATTTAACTCCTACAATTACTTATTGGTTGAGACAATAGCCTACGGGAAGAGCTGATTTGAGGATAAGAAATTAGCATACCGACTCGCTTGCTTCCTTTCTCTTACTAGAATCCTTTTTTTTTTTGGAAATCTTGCAATAAACGAGGTATGTCGCAATTGACATGAGGCCTAGTACTTTAGTACTTAATTCTAATAAGTCTCATTCTTGTTGACTTAGTGAGAATTTTAATAAAAAAAAGAGGGTGAAGTGATACAAAAGGAACTCCGTTCGATTTTTTAGTCTATCTATAAGGGGGATCTTATGAAAAATGTAACTGATTCTTTCGCTTCCTTGGGCCACTGGCCATTCGCCGGGAGTTTCGGGTTTAATACCGATATTTTAGCAACAAATCCAATAAATCTAAGTGTAGTGCTTGGTGTATTGATCTTTTTTGGAAAGGGAGTGTGTGCGAGTTGTTTATTTCAATAATAGGCCGGATTCAACCGGCTGCACCTTTTTTCGTGCTAACTCGGCAAGAAAGGTGGATGATCCTGCGAATTACTTCTGAATAAATTAAGAAATCATATGGAAGAACCATAGCATTTCGTAATTTGTTGGTAAATCTACTTTGATTCTCTATCAAAAACACAACAATGTGGAATCATTAATATGGTTAAAGCTTACTCCATTTGAAGTCCAAACGCGGCATAGTACTCTTTCTACCACTATGTTAATACAGATAGTTGGAAATTTTTTCGATATATAACACTCATGTCGATAAAATGATTTGAACCTGTTATTGGAAAAAATGGGTATTTCTAATGCTGAATTTGATGACCTATGTATAAAGTAAGAAGGATTTTTTTGGATTTGAAGAAAATAACGAAACAACTTTGCTGACAATTACATGTTTTTTCTTTGGTCAGAAGAGTC